GTTCTATGGAAGAGGTTCATGCTTCCTTTGTTGAAGTAAGGGCAAATGATCTGATTCGTGATTTCATAAGAATTGAATTAGTCAAGTCTACTATTTCATATACCGAAAAAAGGTACGATACGGCAGGTTCGGGATTGATTCCTGATAATGGATTAGATCGCACCAATATCAATCCTTTTTATTCCAAAGTGAAGATTCCATTAGTTACCCAGCATCAAGGAACTATTGGTACGTTGTTGAATCGAAATAAGGAAGGCCAATCTTTGAGAATTTTGTCATCATTCAATTGTTTTCGAGTTGGTCCATTCAACGGTTCGAAATATAACAATGTGGCAAAAGAATCGAATCCCATAACTCCAATTAGGGGTTTGTTGGGTCCCTTAGGTACAATAGTACCTAAAATAGTGAACTTTTATTCATCTTACCATTTAATAACTCATAATCAGATCTTGTTAAACAAATATTGGCTACTTGACAATTTTAAACAGACTTTCCAAGTACTTGAAGTACTTAAATACTGTTTAATAGATGAAAATAGGAGGATTTATAATCCCAGTCCATGCAATAACATCATTTTGAATCCATCCCATTTGAATTGGTGCTTTCTACATTACAATTATTGTGAAGAGACATCCACAATAATTAGCATTGGACAATTTATTTGTGAAAATATATGTCTATTTAAATATGGACCACACATACAAAAATCTGGTCAAATTTTCATTGTTCATGTTGACTCTTTAATTATAAGATCAGCTAAGCCTTATTTGGCCACTCCAGGAGCGACTGTTCATGGACATTATGGAGAAACCCTTTCTGAAGGAGATACATTAGTTACATTTATATATGAAAAATCCCGATCTGGTGACATAACGCAAGGTCTTCCAAAAGTGGAACAAATCTTAGAAGTGCGCTCGATTGGTTCAATATCGATGAACCTTGAAAGGAGAGTTGAAGGTTGGAACGAGCGTATACCAAGAGTTCTTGGAATTCCTTGGGGATTCTTAATTGGAGCTGAACTAACCATAGCCCAAAGTCGTATCTCTTTGGTTAATAAGATCCAAAAGGTTTATCGATCCCAGGGGGTACAGATCCATAATAGACATATAGAGATTATTGTACGGCAAGTAACATCAAAAGTGTTGGTTTCAGAAGATGGAATGTCTAATGTTTTTTTACCTGGAGAACTAATCGGATTGTTGCGAGCGGAACGAGCAGGGCGTGCTTTAGACGAAGCAATCTGTTATCGGGCAATTTTATTGGGAATAACGAGGGCTTCTCTGAATACTCAAAGTTTCATATCCGAAGCAAGTTTTCAAGAAACTGCTAGAGTTTTGGCAAAAGCTGCTCTACGGGGTCGTATTGATTGGTTGAAGGGTCTGAAAGAAAATGTTATTTTGGGGGGGATTATCCCTGTCGGTACTGGATTCAAAAAATTAGTGCACCGTTCAAAGCAAGACATTCATTTGGAAATCAAAAAGAAAAATCTATTCGAGTTGGAAATGAGAGATATTTTGTTACACCATAGAGAATTTTTTTGTTCTTGCGCCCCAAGCAATTTCTATGACACACCAGAAAAATCATTTAAGCGAATTCATAATTCTTAAGGAGATATTTTTCTTTTTACTTTACTAGTTATTGATTGGGTACTAAATAAAATGAAGAAATTAAGTTAAGTAATAAAAAAAAAATGAATGGTTTGGGCTGTGTATCAACGGCCAATTCCGGCAGAAGGTTCCGTAGGAACAATTATTTATTTGTTTATTTGTTAAAAAAAAAAGAAAGCGTGGGAAAGATGACAAGAAGATATTGGAACATCCATTTGGAAGAGATGATGGAAGCAGGAGTTCATTTTGGTCATGGTACTAAGAAATGGAATCCTAGAATGGCCCCTTACATCTCTGCAAAGCGTAAAGGTATTCATATTATAAATCTCACTAGAACTGCTCGTTTTTTATCGGAAGCCTGCGATTTAGTTTTTGATGCAGCAAGTCGAGGAAAAAACTTCTTAATTGTTGGTACCAAAAATAAAGCAGCGGATTTAGTAGCATCAGCTGCAATAAGGGCTCGATGTCATTATGTTAATAGAAAATGGCTCGGCGGTATGTTAACTAATTGGTCCACTACGGAAACGAGACTTCATAAGTTCAGAGACTTAAGAGCAGAACAAAAGATGGGGAAACTCAACCGTCTCTCTAAAAGAGATGCAGCAATGTTGAAGAGAAAATTATCTACTTTGCAAACATATCTGGGCGGGATCAAATATATGACTGAATTGCCCGATATTGTAATAATCGTTGATCAGCAAGAAGAATATACAGCTCTTCGAGAATGTGTCATTTTGGGAATTCCGACGATTTGTTTAATCGATACAAATTGTGACCCAGATCTCGCAGATATTTCGATTCCAGCCAACGATGACGCTATAGCTTCAATCCGATTGATTCTTAACAAATTGGTATCCGCAATTTGTGAGGGCCGTTCTAGCTATATAAGAAGTCGTTGATTATGTTATGATTAAGAATAATAATAATAAGATTAGTTAATTATTTTGATTTATTGGATCGGTTACTATATCTTGTCTTTCATTTTTTAAAAGAGATAAAATGGGATATTGATATTATGTTATGTGATTTCTTGGTATCCTAACTATATGATTAATGATGAAAGTAGATGAGTCGAGAAAGGGATGGTTGAATCAAAATAATTCTTTTTTTCAGTTCGATTTCTGTCAGAGGACAATATGAATGTTATACCATGTTCCATTAAAACACTCAAAGGGTTATACGATATATCAGGTGTAGAAGTAGGCCAACATTTATATTGGCAAATAGGAGGTTTACAAATTCATGCCCAAGTACTTATCACTTCTTGGGTCGTAATTGCTATCTTATTAGGTTCAGTCATCATATCTGTTCGGAATCCACAAACCATTCCGACCGACGGTCAGAATTTCTTCGAATATGTCCTTGAATTTATTCGAGACTTGAGCAAAACCCAGATTGGAGAAGAATATGGCCCTTGGGTTCCCTTTATTGGAACTATGTTCCTATTCATTTTTGTTTCGAATTGGTCAGGTGCCCTTTTACCTTGGAAAATCATACAGTTACCTCATGGGGAGCTAGCCGCCCCCACAAATGATATAAATACTACTGTTGCTTTAGCTTTACTCACGTCAGTAGCATATTTTTATGCGGGTCTTACCAAAAAAGGATTGGGTTATTTCGGAAAATACATTCAACCAACTCCAATACTTTTACCAATTAACATCCTAGAAGATTTCACAAAACCTTTATCTCTTAGTTTTCGACTTTTCGGGAATATATTAGCTGATGAATTAGTAGTTGTTGTTCTTGTTTCTTTAGTACCTTTAGTGGTTCCTATACCTGTCATGTTTCTTGGATTATTTACAAGCGGTATTCAAGCTCTTATTTTTGCAACTTTAGCCGCGGCTTATATAGGGGAATCCATGGAGGGTCATCATTGATTAGTTTTCGAAATAGTCTTTATTTTTAAGCTTATCCCAATTGAGGCAATGCATAGTTCAAGATTGGTTCTTGGTTGAGGAACATAATAGATATAAATACATATATATATACGACTAGAGTTGTAGGAGGAAAGATAGACGATATTACGAAATGGCGGATGGGTTAGTGGGGGTCACCACTAGATATATGGAATGTTTATAAGGCCAGCCACAGCCCCTGTATATTTTTCGAAAAATTCTTCTAGAATCCGATTCAATATAAAAAGAAAATGCGGGCGGTTTACGTTATGAAAGAAACAAATGTATATGTGATATTAGATATATACTAGTTATATAGGGGTTATCTCTATCTATATTTCTATATTAATTTCATTATTTTTTTATTTTATTCGAAGTTTTAGTTACTTCGACTCAATAGATTTTTGTGATCAAATAAGTAATAATTCATTGGTTGATTGTATCATTAACCATTTTTTTTTGGTGCGAGGAACCTATCATCATGAATCCACTGATTTCTGCCGCTTCCGTTATTGCTGCTGGATTGGCCGTAGGGCTTGCTTCTATTGGACCTGGAGTTGGTCAAGGTACTGCTGCAGGCCAAGCCGTAGAAGGTATTGCGAGACAACCAGAAGCAGAAGGAAAAATACGAGGTACTTTATTACTTAGTCTAGCTTTTATGGAAGCTTTAACAATTTATGGACTGGTCGTGGCATTAGCGCTTTTATTTGCGAATCCTTTTGTTTAATTTAATCCTAGAATGAAAATGTAAAAAAGTACGTTACCTACTTTTTTCTTATTTTATTAACTCGTTGCCATTTGCTTCTGTGAATTATATCAATACTTTATTCCTAAAAAAAAAACGGGAAATTAAGAAAAAGAAATCGATAAAAAAAGGGCGAGTCAAGTGATACAAAAAGAACTCTGTTCTTTCTTAGTCCTATCTATAAGAGGAGAGCATATGAAAAATGTAACCGATTCTTTCGTTTCCTTAGGCCACTGGCCATCCGCCGGGAGTTTCAGGTTTAATACCGATATTTTAGCAACAAATCCAATAAATCTAAGTGTAGTGCTTGGTGTATTGATTTTTTTTGGAAAGGGAGTGTGTGCGAGTTGTATATTTCACGAATAGGTTGGATCTAACCGACTGCACTTTATTTATGTTATTCTATATTTTTATAGGATAAATAGGAAAAAAGTGCATAATCTCGACGAATTCCTTCTGAGTAAATTCATAAATCATATGTAAGAACCATAGCATTTCGTTATTCATTGGTAAGTTAACTTTGATTCTCTATCAACCAACCAATAATGTGAGACCATTAACATGGTTAAAGCTAAACTGTTTGAAGTCCGGGCACAACATGGTACTCTTTCTACCACTACGTTAATAACGAAATGGTTTAAAAAAGAATAGTTGATAATTTTTCCGATATAGAACACTCATATCGATAAAATGATTTGAACCATTTACTAGAATAAAGAAAGGGCGCCTTGCCCTTTATTATATTATCCA